GTAAGTTCCGCCCTAAGGTGACCAATCTTTTTGATTCTTTCTCAACTGCCTAGTATGTTGTTTCAAGAACACTGGACTGTAACTCTATTGGCGAGAGAAGAGGAGGACTTATAAGCAGCTTTCCTCCCCAACCACATTAAGCATTTTGATTCACTTTTAGATTCCAGTGAACGATAAAGTTTTTGTGACCCTAGGTCTAATTCCGAAGCTTCAGCGGTGGATTCACGAGCCCAATGAGTTGGTCAACGGGATTCGCTTTCAGATTGATCCCCAGTTGAAGGAGGGTCAGAACCCAGAGATAAGAGTTGTTGTAGATAGAGGGATGAGCCTGTCGAATAACAAGAATCAGTCCTCGCATTTCTACTATTAAAGGTAATAAGACTGCTCCTTTGCTGCTTCTCTAACACTTTGTTCTGGTTGATTCACATATCTTTTTTATAAGCTGGTTAGGAGGACTCTGTCGATGACCGGTAGTTAGACCCATAACTTTGCTTTAGTACCCTTCTTTTTAAGACATGCTGTGACACAAGGGCGGGCTTAGGTGTCTCTGAGGACAAGATATGCGACAGCTTCCAAATGATGTATTGAAGGAAAAAGCCACAAAGTGGGATCTCGGGAACAGCCATCTCAAAAGAAGTAAGTTCTTGATCATTTCCATGGGAATGTGATTTTAGCGGTTACGAACTTGAACTTGGCAGTAGCCACGAACTCTACTATTTTACTTATAATTAATACGCGTTTTCGAACTCTCCTTTGGATAACTTATATGTCAGCATAATGGCAGAAAACGTACCCCTCATAGGTAGCTTTATGACTACCACTTTAGCCCTTCGCCTGCCTGGCTTATTGGAAGAACCTAAAAATTATCTTATCCTCTTTCGGGTCAGCCTGTAAGGCGTAGAATAAGTAGAGCCTGATGCGCTCCCTTAGTAATCGAAGCGCCGTTGGTCAGATTGAATTCCTGCCCTTCTTTCTGTAACCGACCCAGAGCTACTGTGAGCCGGTTTCCCCAACGTCGAAGGGGAATTCCAATGTTCAATTGCCCCTTTTCTTCGTTCAAAGCAACAAGTAGACCCAGCACTTGGAGGTTCCCAGGAGTCTGCTTAGTGGCGCTCCTCCCCCGTAAAATCTCCCTGGACGTAAACTCCAGTCTGAACCCACTAAAGGTATGAACCAGGGTTTCTCTGAGCAGTTTCACCACCTCTAAGATCTCCCCGAATCCTAACCCCACCAGTGGCACCCCAGTCAGAAACTGATAACACGCATGGCACGCCGAGAACCCCTCTGATAAGACTGCAATCCCTAATAGCGAAGATACGCCATACCTTGGAAAGAAGGCACCGCGTAATACTAAAAAGGCAGCCACAAAGTTCCATGCATAACAGTCTGAAATGCCAAGCTTTAATCTCATCTTTGACACTCCAGAGAAATCACAGTCGGACGGTGCAAGCAAAGATGCGGGCGCAGATGGTGATGATCAAGTCCAATTCATTGGGTCTCGACGTGCATCACCCACCACTGTAACAAGCCTAGAGGAGGGGGTTTCACTTTGCTGACGGGAGGGCTAGTTATGTTCTCACCGAGCCACCTTACCCGGTAGTATTCAAACGGAGAACAGGAGAATAGAGCCACAAGATGAGCATTTTCGTTGATCTGGATGCCAGAGGTCTAAAAACACAATCAAGGGTAATTAAACAATGTGCTTATGAAGCGAGGAATGAGGTTAGCTGTGAGGTCTCTCAGTACCTAGATTCTTGGGTGTCGGAGCTCATAGAGGGCAAGTACCAAAGGTGAGCATGACCATCATCCGGAGAAAAAAATACCCAGCGCACTCCTCTTCCGTGTTGCAGTGCATTACTTGTTCTGGTGTTAGTGCATCCAATACACCTGAAGGAAGCTCCCGAAACCATGCCTACAAAAAGGCACCACGCAGATCATGGAATGGTGTACAATAAAATAAATAAGTAATGGGAACTTGGGTATCCTACAATAAAAATAACTAAATGTTAATTATTCCTAACTCCTAACTGTTTGATATTCATAACACTTAAGGTGTTATCTGCAACTCTGCATCTTTGGCTGTCATTTTCAATTCTTTCTCAATCTGGAGGTCAAAGAACGAAATCACATGGAAGACCAATGGTAAATTGGGGAGTTCTAAATACCTTTATCAACCCGGCAAGGCAGTGCAAGTCAACTTCATTTGGAACCACTCCACTGTTTAATTGGTCCCTGACATAGACTTCCTGGCTATTTTCTGCATTAATCCTAAAGATCCCTTCAATCTAAGACAAAAGTGGGCATATATAAGTGACAGGGTTGAATACTGACATTCTAATTCGAACTTTGTTAGCTTGGTTGGGTATACCTTAAGTCCTTCACGCTCATATAACTTCCTCTGCATCATTAGCAATATTGTGGGCACACTGTTTCCTCTTCGATCATATGAACATTGCAGAGAGGTAGGTGAAACCCCAAATACACTTACACTGCATGTAGAATTTGACCTGGAAAAAGTTAGAAACTAGCACAAATAGTGAACGGGGACACATGTTTCAACTTGAAAGGCATTATGGCATTCAGGTCACCATAACAGCTAAACACAGTATTGGCAACCACTACTAGTAAAGAGATAGAATGAAACAGCAAACACAAGAAGGAAACTGTCCATAGTCCTTAGTTCAATCGAATAGGTCAACTCTGGAAAGGCTATCTCAACTCCGATATTCTTCCCTTTGGTTTCATTGCTTTGGAGTACCGAGTTTGAATTGCTTTCCAAGGAAGGAGTCGTTGTAGGATCGTATCTCCACGGAAGTACCATTGTAGGTAAGTAAACGAATTCTTTCATTACCAAAGGCTCTCACTTCGTTCTCTCGCTCTCCTCGCGGCGCTCCTTGCTCGCGGAGAGGCATACCGAAAAAAAAGACGCTCAGATGTGGATCCAATCGCGCGGTTTCGTTTTTCTTCTCCACCACACCAAATAGTTGAATAATAAGACACAAACTAGATACGGAATCGCTACGCTAAGTTTCTTTCTATATGGGTAATAAGTGTAGGGATTGACCTCACCGAGTAAAGATAAGAACTCGTACCAGGATTTACCATTGTTGGCGAAATCTTACTTACCTAACAGGCGGCGCATTTGCTACTTACCTAACTAACAGAGCAGGCAGGCGCATTTGCTGGTCCAGTTAATTACGGATTGGATATGGCAGTTCATTACTTGAAATTATGGGGACTGCTCATTTCTTTGTTTAGCATTTCTTTCCTGAATCAGAGTTTTGAGTAGCCCGAGTGAGGGACGGACATGAAATTAAGAAAGAGCCCGCACGCAGGCTTCTGATCTAGATGCACTGAAAATGGCTATAAAATATCCAGTTTTAGAAAACAACACTCACTCTCTCTTTACGAGAATTTCAAGTGGGTTGGTTCAATTCCTAGCTTTTTGGATTTGTATTGCCTTACGAACTTGCTAACTAAAAGAAGGTAGGTCCACAAACAAGTCTATATTGGAATAGATAGAGAGCATTTTTCCCCTTTTGAATTTCACAAAAAGTGGAGAGCCCTAGCATTGAATGAACGTAGTTACTTATCGAATTACCTGAAGTGAAGGAATGCCCAGACTTATTTACTTGTCCGAATAGATTGACTCAGTAGGCCGTAGGAAAAGATAACTCATGCCTACTTTACTTACTTGCCCAAGCCCTACCTACATATTTGACTAGTAGTTCTTTCGGAGAATTACTCTCTACCTACCTATAGTAGATTGAGTCGAGTAGTGATGAGCACTTATATATACCAGTCCGAGTATTGAATCGAACTAACTCATACATAGGAATTCCTTTCTGGTTGTCTTGCATTTACTTTTTCTTTGATTTGTCTTGTATTCCCGAAGAGACAGGGAAAGCTTTACCAGTTGTGCGGACGGATTAGCCTTAATTAACTTATTAGTAAGTAAGATCTTGGCTTTGTATTGCCGCTTTTCCTAGATATAGCATAGTAATGCGTTTGCGATAAGATGAAATTGAAACTCGAAGTGAGAGCATGCATTTCCAGCCATACGGAGAGAATTACCCGCCTACCTGGATGGCCTGCCTAGTAGTTCTTTTGACCTGGATGGTCCGCCTGCCTAGCAGTTCTTTTGAGAAGAAGTGCGCGCACATCTTAATTCCACACACCCATTTCATGGATTTGCTCTAGCTACCTCATTTCAGTAAAGTTAAGCGGGTCGCCCTTTAAAGCCCCAGATTACCTGGTGGGGCTAGAGTCTATTGTTCAAAGCTAGCTAGTCGAAGTCTTAACTCCGTCCGTTTGGCTCAGTAAAAAAGTATGGGAGAAAATCCCGTATTTTAGTCACTCAGCAATGATACCGCCGGCCGGGAATAAGTACCTGTCCCTTACGGGGATCGAACCCGTGTCTTCGACATGAAAGGTCGAGATCCTGGGCCATTAGAAGAAAGGGACAACATGAATTCTGCTATATAATATACCTAAGAAAAGAGAATAAAGTGGTTCCTTTTCTTTCTATACGAAAAAAGACGACGATTTACTTTCCAAAATGGAATCTTTGCCATTTCTGATGTGAATGAGGGAGGGTAGGGGTGACCGGAACCCTCCCAAGTCATCCAAGATTGAGCGATACTCAGAGGCAACCTTGCCATCTGCAATGACTACATCATCACCCAACATAGTTCCAAAATGCCTTCTTCGGATACACCCTATCTGCTGCTAACCACACCACTTTGTGGTGAGATAATGTGAAAAGTGGCCAGGGCCCATAGTAACCTAAGGGCTGACTGACCTGCCGTAAACGTTAACACCTTCCGTTTCCGGACGCGAGGCTTATCTATCAAAAATGTATTAAGAGCCAACACAGTCTGGGCAACGGCTGAGGCCAACGATCGACTGCTTGTCAACAGAGTCATCAATGCGGTCAAAAGGGTTAGAGGCCATCGGTCTTATGGAAAGGGAAGGCATGGCATATAATCGATTCTTTGATGACCGGCTTTGGTCGAGCAACCGAGAAAGATACATTTCTTTCGCGGTAACTGCCTACATAACTAGTCTTCCTCTTTTTCAGGTTAAGGAAGAATCAAGTCTCAGACCATATGTAGTTCTTGGTTATAGGGCATACTAGAAAACGAATGAGATCAGAAAGATAGGCAGACGACTTGACGATAAGGTCGGATGTTTCCGTGAGCAGTAAGCAGCGGATCTCCCCTTTTTTTGGGGAAAGCTGGTGGCCCTTTTGGCGTGTTAATTCTTTCGACGGGGCGGCCTTCTTCGTTCGGTAGATCCGGTCGAGGTGGTTTTCGTTTACCAGCGCGTAGGTGGTTTAAGTTCCTATGACCGAGTCTTTCTGGCCCCTGTGAACATATTTTCTTAATGTATTAAAGAGGGCCTCTCTAACCGGTGAAAAGTGGTAGGTGTCCACTAACGGCTATTCCTGGCTCGGCTCCGATAACGCAATTCCGGGAGGAGTCGGTAGTTGGGCACTGGATCCCTTCGGATCTGGAGAACGTGTGACACTGGGTCGGGGTTTGGTGAACCAACAGGTCGCTCCTTTAGTTGAAGTATCGGGCCCCTTTTTCGTTGCCTAGGTTACACCTTCGGAATACCCCAGACGGGGATTTCGCTCTATTCCCCCCAATCTTCACTTTACGCCACGCCGACTCTCCGTCGTGGAATTAGACCAAGGGTCGAAGACCCATACCATAGGACCCCGTCTCCCGTATCTTATCTTTCGCACGTAGGAGATCGAGACACAGCCTTAGGGCTATGGGGAAAGTAGATCGATTGCCCAAGAATTACAACTACATAGAGGGTCTCTACAAGTCTATAAAGAAGTTTCCAAAAATTGATCGGTAGTAGTCCGGTCGCACCCGAACAATAATATTCCAGAGGGAAATGCACCTAAGATCAAATATTTTGAGCCGGCTTCCGTGGAAAATTCAGACTTTCTTTTTGATGCTGCGATCACATAAAAACATAAACTTTGAAGCTCAATAGCTAAATACATGGCAATTAAATCATGAGCCGGGATCATTAAGAGCATACTGCGAGTAGGAAGTGGAATTAATACAATGAATTCAAAAGCATCAAACCTCTCTTTTTCGAAAGAATCGAAACACATCGAAATGGTACCAGCCGTACTTAATAATAGAAGGATTTGGCAGAAATATGTAAAATTGTCCCTCCTAAAAAAATGATTCCAGAATAAATGGGCAATAGTTAGGAGAGGTGCGCCAGCGGCGAGCAGAAGCAAGGTTATTAGATACCGAAGGCAAGCCCGGCCAGAACCACACGTGCAAGTTTCCCTGCATGTGGCTCGTCCGTGATAACTTCTTCGGATTTGCGTGAACTAGCGGACCGATCACTAAGTGGTTAGTACCTCCAGCATGAGCGAACCTTTTCTGAACTGGTTAGGAATGGGCGCCACTATCCCAGCCCGGATCCAGCCGGGTTCTATTGATCATGTCCCCTTCCCAACAGTTGTACCTTGTCTTGGGGCGTCTTTCTTTGGCTTTACTATCAAGCCCGCCCGCCCAGACGCGGCGCCCTTTCGCATTATCATCTACCGCCCTTTCTTTCCTCCCGTCCCTTCACGCATGAAGATCGTCGTATGTATGTTCGACTTCGGTTGCCGGTGCAATAGAATTGGCGGGAGTATATTATGGCAGGATCAGTCACCTGGGCAAACCAACCCTCCTCCAAGAAGAATTGTGCTATGCCCCCCCCGATATCCCTATAGAGCGAAAGAGCTGCCTGGTGATCCCTAGGTTGCAGCACGTCCGGTCGTTAACTCCTCGCTAGCTGCCGCCGTTTTTAGGACCGACCGACGCCTCACCTGCATGCACAGGTACCTACGTAGTGTAGTGTCGGTCGCACATTCATAATAGCGTTCGGACTCATGTGCCTTCCTGAACCAGGGGAGTTCCCTTGCTCCTGCTGCGTACGATTAGCCAGCCTTGCGGCGGCAAAAGGATTAGGACGTCCCCCCATGCTAAGGTTCCCTGCGGTCCGGCCGCATTAGGTTAGGGAGCTGGGCGATAATAGCTCCTCCGCATCCCAAGCGCGCTGCCCTCCTAGGCGCGCAACACTAAGTAATCCAAGCCAACCCACATTACTAACTAACGGTGGATAATCATCTTTCTTAGAGGTACTAAATACAACTCCATGAATGAGCAAAATGAAGGTTGCGTTAATGAGAAAGATCTCTGGGGAAACCGCTAAAAAAAGATTGAACATGTGGTTCCGAGTTTCGATAACTTCTTCTGCTTTCATTTCCTCTCCTCCGTCTGCAAAATCACTGAGTTAATCATGGGATAACCCCTTCCTTCTTCCTTCTGATAGAATCTCAACTATCAGAAGTCGAAGTCGTCAAAAAAAGAAGAAGAAGTGAATCCCCCAGGATCAGGAGATTCCCCAGGTACTAAGGGGTCACCCCCCGCACCTGAATCCTCATCCTCGGAAGAGTGGTCCTCTCTTCCCCTTTTCTTAGAAGGCCCAGCCTCTGTTCCGCCTTTGACTGGAGGGGACGCCTCGACCTCAGGTTCTCGTTCTGCCAGGTCGATCTCTTGATTCACCTGAACGGCGTTGTAAAAGAAGAGGCTACCTCTTCTGTCTCGGGCGTAATCGAGCCACTCCTCTTGCATGGCCGGGAGTGGGAGGCCCCCGATGATCATGTCTACTACCTCCGGGATAGACCTATTGGTAGGCGGATTTATCCCTTCGGCCGCAAAATCCTCTCCCATCCAACGGCAGACATCACTTAAAATGATCCTATGATCTTGTGGCGGAATGAGATTTGGGTCCGGAAGGTCTTCCGCAGCTTCATTTTGGGGAAATGAAGGGATGTCGCTCTCACTCCCATCCGGCGCACGCGCCACAAGGAGCACGTTGAGCCCCGGATTCCAGGCTATTCCTTTCACACCGCTGCTCCAAAATGCACGAAAAAATGCAAAAATCTCACATAAGAGACACGCCAACAAAGTGACAGCTGAGTTAGCGCACTCCGTTAAAGCGTCTAAATACAGATGAGATTGGGACAAAAGAATCCCTGCAAAGGTTGTATTAAAGTTTCGATCGGTTAATAACATTGTAATTGCCCCTGCCAGTACCGGAAGTGATAATAAAAGTAGGAATGCTGTCACTAAAACGGACCACACAAAAAGTGGTAATCTATGCATAGTCATTCCAGGTCCACGCATGTTGAAGATAGTAGTTATAAAATTGATAGAACCTAAAATTGATGAAACACCTGATAGATGAAGACTAAAAATTGCTAAATCAACTGCTCCTCCGGAATGGCTGGTAATACCACTTAAGGGCGGATAGACCGTCCACCCAGTGCCGCTGCCCACTTCTACTAAGGCTGAGCTTAATAGGAGCAAGAGACTTGGTGGCAACAACCAGAATGATATATTATTTAATCGTGGAAATGCCATGTCAGGTGCACCTATCAGAATCGGAACAAACCAATTCCCAAATCCACCTATCATCGCCGGCATAACCATAAAAAAGATCATTAAAAAAGCGTGAGCCGTTATTAAAACATTATAAAGTTGATGATTCCCACCAAGAATTTGATCGCCGGGTCGGGCTAATTCCATACGAATCAGTACGGAGAAGCATGTGCCCATCACTCCTGCAATGGCACCGAAGATGAAATATAGAGTACCGATATCCTTGTGGTTAGTGGAGAAGAGCCATCGGACCAGATTTTGCATTTGATTTTCGTTTTGATTTAAAACCTTATCAGAGAGGGGCCACTAAGGCTGGATGGAAAGAGAGGAGTTAGAGAGGAAAAGAAATTCGCCGCTTTACAGCACCAAATAGGGGCACCCCGCTTACCGCTTAATGTCAGACGTCTTACTTTACCCGTTTGGTACACAAGACCGAGATCAAAAGGGCGTTAGCAAGAGCGAAGAGAGCCCCTCCCTATAAACACTGGATCCATGTGAAAGCCACAGTGCAGCCTAACGGACTCCCCTCCCTATAGAGCATCAGGCTGAACGCTAACCTCTTGGGGCCTTACCAGCAGTAACGGGGTTACTATAGAAAAGTAGCTGGGTCGGTTCCACGAAAAGCGATAGGCACATGTACTCGCTGGGAAGGAGTCTCGTTAGAACTATGTATTTGCCGTATCAAAAGTGAAGTGCTAGAAACAAAAGCGGAGCATAACCCCGGTGCAGATGACAGAAGACGAAAGCAATTGATGGAAAGACGAATAACCTAAGTTTAAATAAATACACACCACTGCAGGAAACTAAAGATATATCAGACATAGTGATGTCAATCCGGGGAGATACTCCTTTTCCCTTTGATGAGAATACTTTTCACAATATGGCTATTTTGCAAGAGGTCCTACCACCAGAGGAACCAGCAATACAAATACCGATGGAGTATCTCCTAGTTAAGGAGTGAGGATGGGAGGATAAACCAAGTGATTGAAGAAGAGCTAAACAGCACACCTGAAAATGGTCCTTACGAAAGATAAGAGGATGCTCCAATGGCTCTAATTCAATGACCCGGATCCAGAGGCAGAAAATTATTTAGTGGCTGCAAACTTGAGAAGTGGAACCGCTACCAATCCCAGCTCTGGTTTCTGAAGTGCCAGCAGCATAAAACTGTGAACAGGTTGGATGTGCCATCTAGCCGATTGCCTATTGCATTCCATCAAGCAACTCATTGAAATTGAAGGCAAGAGGCTCCAGTTGGGCAAGTGGTCCTAGAATCTCTCTTTCCTTCTCTAAAGTATAGCTTTACGAAACTAGAATATGAGTAAATATAGAAATAGAATAATAAATCAGAATATCATATAGCCGTGTATTAGTAAGGATAGGTTTTGGTGAGTAGTAGTTCTTGGCATTAGTAAGCTAGCTTCACTAGACTATCTATGACAGGAAATTCGGTAAATGCACAATATCTTTTCAATGAAGTGAATGAAGAAAGATTCATAGGAAATGAACAATAGAAAGAGTACTATTCTTCAGTTACTCTTTTTTCTTGTCTTAGAATAGAGAATGTGTCAATGGATTAGCTGACTTTACTATGTTCCTGTCTTCAAGTATAAGTGAGTTGGTGTCAACGAATAGTTGCTTATTGCACTACTCAGTGAATGAGATATAGCATATATAATGGATTTTGCTTTTCCTTTTACTAACATTCTTCCTTTATTCTACTTCTTTCTCGTCTGTGTCAATGAGAAGTAAGAGTATTCTCGTACTACGAAGAATAGGCAAATCTTTGATTTGGAAGAGTTTTTTACTCATATCTTTGGGACCTTTAAGAGGAAATGAGTGACTTTCTGCCGGAGAATAGTAGTCATCTGTACTCGTCTTTTGTCCTTCCATACTTACTAAGCAAACTAGGTCACACCTGGACAACTAGGGAACATAAGCGGGTGATCTAATGATTCAGTGGGGAAAGCAGTTCATAAGTTCATAAGGACCGGTGAGATGGTACTCCCCTGTGGTATCCCAATAACCGTATTCCCATGGTCAAAAATAGGCTGTTTTGAGAAAGGAATCTATTAGCTGCACAAGTCCAGAGTTGTGTGTACCCCTAGTGAAAGAGTGGAGGAGTTCAGACGCATATCGATACCAAAGTGAGAAGCCTCTTAATGATGGACCTCTGCCAAATGCCCAATACAAGCAAGCAGGGGGAGCGGATGAAAAGAGAGAATTCCCGTGTTACTCTGATATTAGAAATAGAGGAAACTAGCACTTTAGAAAGAATGCAGAAAAATGATGGAACTAGAACGAAGCTCTACAAAGTTCACAACTCACCATTGCAACCGTAGGAATCTCTCCGAGGGTAGTAGGTCGGGGGAGCACCTTCCCTTTGCCTTATGGGACCCTCGATCATACTCTTTTCTGATAGCCGGAAAGGAATGACCTAACTTACCACTGAGTAGGCGCCCTTTTTCTTTTCCTTCTAAACTAGCTGCTCTCGCTCTACCAGTTCGTACTGAACTTTCACTTTCATTTTTGGAATTTATAGGCGATTTGCATTATCCGTTGGATAAAAAGAAATCTCATAATCAAGTAGATAATGCGATGACTGCCTATCTCTTTCGAGAAGGAGTCCTTTTTCCGATACTTACTATTGGGGTAGTAGGCTAAGGTTACATAGATTGTCTCCTATCTCTCCCCTGTCCTCTCGAGCTAATGACTAAACCGACCCACGACGAGAGGATCAACCACTGCCATAGAAAGAGCAGCGACTAACTAAAACCAAGGAATCCATCATCTGGCATATTGGCAATGGGCGAACTGTCCGAGTGTGGCGTGATCCGTGGATTCCCAGAGCAAGCACTCTAACCAACTGAGCGATTTCCCCAACTTTCAATTGCTAAAAACAGCAGTTCTTTCATTTCGGTATATTTATATATAGCTTTCGCCCTTTAGTTCAAACAAACTTCATCTCCTGCGTCGGCTGTTTCACCTCAAAATGGCCTAAAGTACCTCGCCGAGCACATAAGCGAGTTGAACCACATCGTGAACCAATAGAAGTCGGTCGAGTACCCATTGGGCGATGAGTAGAAGGCACACTGCTTCTTTTTTTCCCTCTATGCCGGATAGTTGGTCCACAACCTTACTTATATGTTTATGTGGCAACGCCAAATTCTCTACTATGTCCGTGACCGCATCGTAAACGAAGAGATTCGTAGGAAGGAGCGAGGCAAGACCAAAAGCTTTTTTCCACGTTTCGTTTTCTATGTGATATAATACCTAACTCTGCAATTTCTTTCTACTGCATCTTAGGCAAGCAATGTTCAGTTACAGGTGCTCCGTCTCACCAAAAGCAAGGAAAGTAGGAGTTACTTGAGGCATAAAAGCAAGAATGCCAGGATTTCCCATGAATTGCAGAGAAGTGGACTGGGTCTGATCGTATGAAATAAATTCCTCCTCGATCAACATCGTAGGGGACATCGTTGGTTAAGTGGCGGGGGGAAAAGCTAGTTATTTCTAAAAGCAAAGGATCCATAAAATGAACCAATCGAGCAACTACGGCAATGCTCGATGCTATTTCGGGGCCTATGAGTAAGCGAAATGAAAGGACAGGTCAAGTACAGGAATAGGTAAGGTTTTCTGTCGCATTTCTTTCTATAGCATTGCTATATTGCTTTATGCACTTGTCGGCCTACTCAGCGAATGTATGGATTCGGCCGGGAATAAGTACCTATCCCTTACGGGAATCGAACCCGTGTCTTCGACATGAAAAGACGATGTCCTAACCACTGGACGAAAGGGACCAAAAAGCAATTCTTCATATACCTAAGAAAAGAGAATAGAAGTGGTTCCTTTTCTTTCTATACGAAATTCGACGATTTCGTTTGTGTTCATGTTGGCGATTTCAGATGTGAATGAGGCCGGTCGTCTCCCCTTCCTACGGGTTCCCAGTGACACATCAACCACGCCCCTTCCTTTTCTCCGATCATAAATAACCTGATCTCTTTCTTTGTCTTTCATCCCCTTCTTTCTAATTCAAAAAATAAAGAGGAATTTGGATCCTTTGAGTCTTACTGTATATCCCCCGATTTAGAACTTCCTATCAAAAGATATGACTGAATAGTTGAAAAAAAGCTTATTGAATCTTCCTAAAATGCTCAATCCAAAAGGACTATTTCGTTGTTTGTGCCAAAAAAACTCTTTAAAGCTAGTGAAATCGGCTCATAAGCGCCCGGTGAAGTGGCCAAGAAAGGCATGCATGGCTCTTCCTATTCTTCACAGGCGGTGGGATATCTCGTAACCCAGCTACCTTGGCAACTAGCTCTATTCGCTTTCCTCGGGTGATCGAGTTCTGTTCAATAATTAGAATTCTAAAGAAGCTGTCAAGTTATGGCTAAATCCTCATCTCCATAGTTGAATAATAAACCCAGCCCTGCCCTTATCTTGGGCTTGACAGGTAGACTATAAAGAGATTCAGTACAGCAAGCCTGACACTCATATTTATTAATATAATGGGGACCCATTAATAAGAGAAAGATAATAGAGAGCCATCTGCCAATAGGCAGAATAGATTCCACACTCACTTCAGATTCTGGGTGGGTAAAGGGAAACGTGATCTCTATTCTGAGAGGGAGCGCGGTCGAGCATAGACTCGGCAACAACCAATACATCCAATACCACAGTAGGCCCACGTACTACAGCTTAAATGTACTGTATGTGCCATCATAAACCATTTCAGTCGTAGTACCTAACCTACCAGGCACTTGTTTGCCACCAAGATAACCTAATTAACGTGAAACCAACTGTATTTCCGCTGTAGTACCGCTCGTGTAACCGACGTAATCGGTCTTAAACACCTATAAGGAACTCGTGTACAACCATAACATTTATATATTTCACAGGTGTACCACCGTAACCAATTTCACTCGTGTACTACCGTAAAGCAACGCACTATTATACTAATACCATTCTATTTTGAATCCCTTCTATTATACAATAAAAGTAAAGTCTTACCTGTGGTGGTATAGTTCTTCCCTGTGGTGGTAAAGTATAGTGTGGTTCTATGAAATGCTAGTGTTTTAGCTTCCAGGTTTCATACTTGAACTTATGTTTATACTATCTGGTTGATAAGAGCTTTTCTTATGTCGTTTAGCAAAACAAGAATGGAACCTCATCCAGATAAATTCACCCTTTAGTAATGGGTTAAAAGCAGAGGGAAAAATGATCTACCTCAGGTAATACTATCTGTGGGAACCGGTTGTGATTGAGGTAGTGTAGTCATTGGTTGGAGGAGAGCTAGTAGATCCTTCGCCAAGCCTGAAGAAAGTAGGTAGCGCCGAGGTTCTCACACCTGATTGTACTTCGTCTTCCGCCTCACTTCTCTCTCTGATGTTCAATGTCAGGCTAGAATATGTTCAATTCCAGGTACTCTTACTAATCCTTCCATCCCGGTGGTATGAGTAGTGCTCATCTATCCTCCAAGAAGTACGTACTGCGCAACAAGAAAAGAGTAGTACAAGACACTTCTTCAGTCTGTCAAAGAGTCAGTAAGTAGGCCGGCCATTCTATCAATTACCAATTCGTGGAATTCTCATGTTCCAATCAATAAGTGTGTCTACTTAAAAGTCAGTTCAACTTGCTTGTGTTAAGCTTTGCTCGAACTTTCTTACTTATAATGGGCTTGCTTGCTTTTGAAGAAAAGCTAATGCCCATGTGAAAGGAAAGAGCTGAGCTCATAACTACTACTTTTGGTCACCCTTGCCCTAGAGAGAGAAAGACAGAGAGGAGATGCTTACCCCTGAAAGCGAAAAGCGCAATAAGCATATATCTCTCGTGCCTTGGAGAGTACTTGCATTATTTCCTGTGCATCGAAACATACTTGACCCAAAGCCTTTCTCAGGCAGTTCATCATGCTAGGTGGCACTCAACTTCTCTTGTCAGTTATCCGGATGCCTTGCTTTGCCAAAGAGCTTATCCGTGTCAATGTTTTTTAGTCAAGAATGCTTCTCTCTCTTTTCAGAACTACTTATCTTGAGCATATCCCGGTGCTTCCCCCTAAACTCACCCGAGAATTGCATTTCCGCTTCAGCTTCCTGACATCTTGATTTCTATCCTATCCTCCTCATTCTCCTCCGCCGTCTCCGGCGTCGGGCTCATTCAGCCTTCCATATCTGATTATTTATTATTGGTATAGAGACTCAATCCTTCATGGATTAGAAGCACAACGCAGAATCAGCAAAATCAAAAGCTAGGCGCGTAGCGTACGAAAACCAATCCGAAAAAGTGCAATCAAGGTTGGGTAAAGAGGATTCCTTCGTGCTAATAAACCGAATGGTGAGCTGCTTCGTAGCAATGAGATCGCGGATGAAATGAACGTCAATCTCAATATGCTTCGTCCTGGCATGATAAATTGGATTCGCTGCTAGGAATGTGGCGCCGAGGTTATCACACCAGAGTATAGGAGGAGGAAGAGAGACACCAAGTTCCTGAAGAAGAGAGCGGCTTTATTGAGACGAGGGTCAAGAAGAAGAATATGCCTGCTTGCGATATAAGACTGAAGCCAAAGGTTTGCCAACTTTGGTCTTGGATGCCCTTCCTCTTTTTAGGCTTGGCAGGAGTCGGAAACACACTTGACTCACCAAATCATGCAACAACCTAAGCAAAGAAGGAAACGCAAATACGATCAACTGTTATGGATTGACTTCTCCTGTTGCTTGATTAAAAACCTGTAACTCTTTTAGCATCTCAACATTGGCATGTGAAAAGAAGAAACCAATTTGAAGGCATCCCCTCCACCATAGTTTAGAATAGTCGGGAGAATAGGAAAGAAAAAAGCCGCATGCAATTGAAGAAAGGTCTTATCACACGATCCATGTTCGGTGGGAGTCATCTATTGACATTGGTTCGAATCCAATTCGAGAGGAACCCTTTTTTGAAAGGAAAAGTGGCGACTGTTGGGGCATACTGATGTCATTATGTGTAAGTTGTTCCCGACATGCTTGGAGGGTTCAGCTTGGGAATGGTACGCTAAACCCCCCCGATCTATTCGGAGTTTTCCTCAGCTTGCTGGGTTTTTTCTAGAGAGGTTTGGTAATATCAAGGACCCAGAAATGGATTGTGACAGCCTAATAGAGGTAAGGAAGGGGCCGAATCGACCAGAGAGTTCATGACTCGATTTTGAAGACAGGCAAGGGAGTGAAGAATTCTGATGAAAGGATTGCACTATTAGCAGTAAAGAAGGGACTGCGAGCAGGACCATTGCGGTTTTATGCCCACAAGGGCGCATTCCGAACCTACGCTTTCAATTAAATACGAATACGAATAGGAATACCGCTCGGAATACCAATCGAAAATATGCTAAATCTACCCTCTCCGGGGCAAAGGTAAAATCCGATGCTTGGCTAATTGGGCTAACCGACCTTTCGCTCGTATTGGCGTAGTCATATACATATATCGTCCTTTTTCGTGGGCTTTCTTTCTGCTTTGACTTGTTCCTTTTCTTGCTTCATGGCACATGCCTATTGTAAAACATACCTACCGGGAGAAAAGTACCAGTTTGTGAACATGCCATTCCCTTTCTTCGTGCACTCATTTACTAGATAGTCAGGAACCTTCTTTTGACTTGACCAGCTTACTTGTCTTGTATAGTAGAGTAGTAGGCCTTTGCTTCTGAACGACCTTACAAAATGGATCAACTAGAAATGAATCGGTGTCATAAACGAATTTAGCTAACCGTAGTAGTAAATAGCGTGACACCAAGCAATCGATCAAAGCCAACTATTTACAGTGACAGGGTTTACTACGCCTATTGCCCATGTAGTTCTTCAAACACTTATCAGGCATTTATGAAGGAGCCCATAGTTATAATTGCGCTAACCCCTATAATCTTACTAGAAGGAGAGGAGGCATAGCTATCTTTTCAATTCTACACTCTACAATAAAGCTAATTTACAAAGAAAACTGAGAATTAGCTAATGTATAAAAAAGGAATGAACTTGGAATACTTACACATAGCTTTTTCCTATTTTATAAGTAAGGCTAGTTTGAAGAACGTTTGATGATAAGATGTCACCAGGAAATTGATGCTACCAGTCCAAAGAGCATAAGTACCTCTCTTGGTCTCGCAAGCAAGTTAGAAAGAGAAGGTAAGAAATGCCCCATTACTCTACTGATTAGTTGACTAGCCCCTTTATATTAGCTTCCTCGACATGAAAATCTCCGCACAATAACCACGCACGGACCTGCCACGAATGAATTCCTTTCAGTGTTATGAGCCATAGACTGTGGTCAAAAGAGGAAAGCAATCTCATCTATTTTGCACAATGCAAGTAATGCAATAGGTACTAATCCAACTATTCATCCAAATTCCATACTATTAAACCAAACCCAACTAGGAGGACGCCAGCCCACATGAAGGCAAATGGTACGAGAAAAAACCAGGAGCTATGCTATTAAGAGTCCTATTGGTCAATTGGTTTCCGAAACTATATACTGGACTATTGATATTGAATTGAGAGCAAAAGAAAATCCCTTAATCACCGTTGACTCCAGAGAAATGAATTGAGGTAGGGATGAGCTGAGCATTTAGGTAAGTCGGAAAACAAACCAATACAGATTGCTTTCTTTTGTTGTTGGAGAGGGAGATCCTACTTCGATGAATAAGCCTTTTCTACTATCGATTGAAGCGGGCTACTTATGTCATATGAAAAGAATTACGTAGTATAGAGACAAGTTTTTCTCCTCCAACATTACCTGACCTATGTGGGCCAACCCAACTTCACCAATGGATGGGATATTTATGAATTGACTCTCCTAATGTTGACCACTAAGTCCAATCGATCTATTTTAAACTATAACAATCAGGACCTTATTGAATCTCGTGTAGAACTCACTTTTGCTACTGGAGAGTACCTTCCACCAGGTCAGAGCCATGGATCCAAAGCCTACTAGTTAGCTTTGAAGGTTTAGGCTTGAGAGAAATCTTGAACAGAACAGAGCACTCCCGCCTATTGATCTTACGGCACCCTTATCTTTTGTTGGACTCTCAGGTTCACGCCAACCTAAAACTAAAACAGGGAAAGAAGGTAAATAATCAAATCCTAGAGTTCATAGGGATCCACCACATAGTAACGAGGCCACGGTTCAAGCAAGTACTAATGTCGAGTCAAGACACAAGCGGCTAACTTCCTCCAATTTGGATAAATTGAAATAGAAGCTCTCGAACCTACCTATTCCGAAGTAAGTTTAGGATCAATAACCAAGCTAACTGTCTATTGAAAAGAGACCCGATCCTTTTGGTTGACTGAATGAAGAAGAGGAAATTGAGAAAAAGTACTACTTTGCCACTAGGGGAGATCAAAAAGTGCAGAACTGGGATGCCGAAAATAGGCATTTTCAAAGCATAATTCGATTTTATGTACTTTTGGCCTATGGTGGCATAACTTTTTTCTTGTTTTTGGTCCGTTTTTCGACTGCTTACTAAGGCTAAAGTAAAGTTCTATCTCGCCTAGTGGAAAAAGTCATGATTTTGCATTTGCCTTCTAAAAGCGGTTTTTGCGGCTCAATTTTCCGATCAGTTCTATCCTGGAAAAAGTAGTCAATTTTAGATTTCCCTCTAAATTAGCTATTTTTCAGCCTCCATTTTCTGATCACTTCTATCTCGCCATGGCGAAACCTAGCAAAATGGAGAAATTCTGCAGTATTGGGTTCTTCTTCTGCTTTCACCGCAGGATTGGCTTAATCTTTCCTTTCACTCTACAAAGCTATATCTTTGATTCCGGTTACTGCGTTCTGTTAGCTACTCAATAACAGGCTTTGTGTTGCTTCGCGCTCATAGCTACACCACTCAATATGCTTGAACGGCCTACTGGTGGCCCATAAATCATAGGTTAAGGCTCAGGCTTGCTATTGACTGATAAATAAAGGCTTAAGGCTCTCAAACAATAGAATAAAACAAAGCATAAGGATTGCTTTCACTCTACAAAGGCATACCTAGCTTCTTTGCCGACTCTACTTGGCATCGTATTAAGCAGGAAAGAGCTAAAAGGCTGAATGCAATGATGGGAAGAAGCATCATTGAGGAATGGGAGCTTAAGCCAGACCTAGGAGATCACAGCTGGGTATTGAGCAGCCAAGCATGCGAAGCAAGCGCTTTAATGAAATCCTGCGGTGAAACCGACAGATAACCTTAAGATAAGTAGGCCGTGAAACCAGTTCATTGTTTTATTAGGTAGATGCTGGATAACCGAAATCATAGCTGAAGGAAATAGAACGCATGGAGGAACCTTAATCAATGGAGAAGTCAATAGTTATTGATAAGCTGATGAATGGCACAAGGATGGTATTGACTTCTTATCTGGGATATCCATACTACCTACTGCCTATTGTGACCATGAACTGAAGAGGGATCTACTACGATGTGATGATATGGTTTAATTCTACCTTATACACAGACAGAGATTCAATTATACATGAAGTTGTGTTGATAAGATCAGAGCCAGCTACTATTCCTAAGTACCAGCTAGATTGTTTATCCAATTCTTTATCAGAGTTTCATGAAGCAAAACCATAAAATAAATGGAATATTCCGCAAAACAGTGATTCACAAAAGCTTAGATGAAGAAAGAAGCTGATGAAATGAAATCCTACACTATTACCAAGAACTCACTTAATGAAATAAAAGGGAAAGGTACATTGATACAGTTATTACTGGGGAGAAAGAGAAGGTATTTCAATCAAGTAGGCGTCAAACAAAGAGGTTGCATAAAAACATTACCATTTCCAATACTATAATAACCTCATGCCTGATCGAAGCAGTCAGCATAAAGTAGGGATGATATTGAGATAAGATAAGCTAGGTGAATGTTAGTAGCATGCTAAAATATGGGCAGCAATAGATACTGAGAGAATCAAAGGAAGCATGATCATCAAGCATATCTATGATAATAGCCAGCTTAAATCAAGGAAGGAGCCATCATCAACTCGCTAATTTATTGGTCCCCGGGAGCATAAACATGATAGTGCATTTTCCTCTTGTTTTTGTACTTTTCCATCAGCTCGTGGAACAGAACTGAACGGAGCAGCAGAGCCGGAAAAGAAAGATACCGAAATTCGCCTTGGTTTCACCGAATTTAGGTTGGCTCTTTTAACGAATTAATGAACTAAATAAACAAATATAGGGTCCTGAAAGATGGGTAAGTATAGGTATCCTGCTCCTAATGAATGATTTCTCGTTGTGGGTTGGCACCAAGGCTAGGGATAGACAATGAATGGTGGTATTAGCCATGGATTACAGGTAGTCTCATCATTTACCCATCTTATGGAAGGCATTAACCAGCTCCTCAACTCTCAAGCGGCTTCCTCTCTCTCCGTTGATGTTGCCCGACCCTTTTGCCATAGATATACTGGATGAAGCTCCTGCGCAGTAACCTAAATCAATGGAGAAGGTAAGGACCGGCATAGGATAGAGAGTGGAATCATCCGCGTATCTATTATTAGTTGAGAACCTTAAAAGGAGCTATTGTGACCAATCTTTTTTGCTTTTGTTTCGACTTTATTAGTTAGGCACAAGGTTGACACTAAACAATATCTAGAGGGAACACGCATTGCATCTATCCTTCCAAAACAACCCTACTTCTTTCTTTCCTTCGGCTTTAGTAAATCAATCAAAATAGGAGGATTCGGATTCCTTCTCCTTGCTTTTTGCCTTGGCTTGGAAAGAGTGATACACTACTACTTTGGGTTCTACACTACGGCATGTTACGCGACCTCATTAGTTCATGAAATATTGTATTATGGTACGCCAATACTTGCTTAAAATACCTACTTCGGTTCCCTGCTAACGGCTACGACTACGGCTATGGTTCTTAATCGAATCCAATAACGGAACGGCGGCCCATCGATATCCTTTCCCTCAATACCGGTATCATACCAAGGAAGCAGGCATTGGCAAAGAGTTCATCTTTATACTGCCCTCGGCATCCTATGCACGTACGAATTATCTAGTTGTATCCTAGCGATAAGTAGCACTAGCGTTAGTAGAACAAGCAACGGCGCCTCTGTTTCCTATTCCTAGCGAACTAAATCAATGAAATAGACCAGGGCTAGGAAAATCAATCAATTATCTAGTTGTAGACGTCAACAATTAGGATCGCAACAGCAGCGTGATCAAGGCAGGTTGCTTCCTATCCTATCCTAGGTTTCCTATTGGAGGTTCGGTTCATCCAAAGCAAAGGGGGTTATCAACCTAATCCTCTACCCAGTTCCCAAGGCTCCTTCCAAGAACGCCTACCTAGCGCGCGCTCCTTCCTATTATGCCTAGGTACGGCCCTTTCCCTAGCGCTAGTTTCACCCTTTTAGTCGATATGACGAGCTTTAGACCTATCGCTATCCCAGGGAGCTGCCCCGAAGCCATGGCCTATAGGTGCTTGGTGCCCAAGGTGCCAATTAATAGCTCGGTTTCGGCAAAGAAGAAGATAATATAAAGTCTAAGGGCACTTATAAAAGGAAGGATAAAAAACCAACCTATATGAATTCTGCTGGATACTGGTAGCAATACCAGTTTTCTTGATTCGTTGATTCAGATACCTTGTTTAAAAAAAACATACCCATGGTAATTACAGTAGAGCAAATGGACAGAAGATGTACAGTGAGGCGCGTAGCGGTACAGACAGGGTCAAATGCGAAATTGGGGATCCTAGACCTTTTGAACCTCGTGCGAGAGAAATCCGACAAAGACACAAAAGAGGTACAGTAAGTGGAATAGGAAGATTCAACGACTAGTGGTAGAAAGCAACCATAGTACTACTAGTGGTAGAAAGCTTACTTACTACTATTTATCTTCACTTGTGTTGTTAATAAAGCATGGGCATAATATAATATAACTATTTATTTTTTAAGCAAGGGCCCTGTTCAACAACTAGACATAATGTAATAACCTACTCTTTCTTCAAAGAATGTAGCATACCTAAGAAATGATTTATCTAACGTCCGTTGTGAAATAAAGAAATTCGCAGATCGCTTCTTCTACCCTTCTCTTATTCGCATTTCCTGCTTACTATTGAAAGAAAAGCTCATGGAATGCAAGGAGTGCAAATAGTGAGTTGACAACAATAGTATGTAGTGCATAATGGCAGGCATGTAAGGACATGAGAGTATGGTCGATATAGTGCTTGTTACTCAGTAGTATAAAAAACGGTTTCCGTCATCCATTGATGATATACCGATCATTCGGACTAAACATTGGGTTAAGCAATTGCTTATTGATTGATATTTCGAAATAATTGTTCTTTTATAGATAGGCCATAGGGTAGTAGAAGGATGGGTTGATAATGGTCTATATGAGAGTTGAAAGAGAAACTGGTGCTAGGGTCGCTTTCGGAATGTAGGAGGACGCTTTATGAATATAGGAGGATACCGTGACTATGAGCTATAGAGGGTGGAAGTGAATTCTTCAGCTGAGTTGAGTGCCGCATGCTTTCAGGTAAGCAGTCAAGCTCAAAACCATCCGGACGATTCTCGGTATAGTAGCGGCCGAGGACTTGCATCTATTTCAACTAGACGTGAATACGGTCTTTCTCCACGGCAACAACGAGGAGGAGGAGATATACATGGTGCAACCCGAGGGGTTCGAAACTCGGGGAAAAGAAGGTCACATATGGTTGTTGAAGAAGAGCTTGTATGGGCTCCGAGGCAGTGGTCAAAGAAATTCGACAAGTTCATGGTCGATCGATACCTTTCCATCCCTGTTGTGGGGGCAGATGAGCCTCCCTCTGTTCTTGCAGCTGCCTTAGGAGGTCTTTAGCAAGTCGGACTCTTCTGGTTAACATGTATTCACGATTCGCCAAAGCCGGAAGCTCGGGTAAGTAGGGATCCCCAAAGGAGGTGGGGGTGTAGACGGCCCCTTTTTGAAGTGGGGTTCAAACCTATTTTCTCTTCCAATTCCATGTAGGTAGGCTACCCTCTAACCTTGACTTTTTTATGTGGTCCTAGCTTTCTAAGAAAAAAAGTAGGATCATATACCGGCAAAAGTCCTAATCTCGCTACGTCCTCAGTAGGCCGATCCTGGAAATGAAAAAAAGAAGCTTTAACTGGTTAAGTCACTGGTGCCAGCGAATAGGCGGCAAATAAAGTAGGAGTTGGAAAATAAAACCAAGTTACTAGGTTTCTCCACGGAAAGAAGAAAAAGCGGCTGCTCCCAAGGGTCAATGAATTTCAATCCTGGTTTTGGAGTCAACCGAATTCCATGTATCTCTCAAGAAATCCAACTTGTGGCAATACAGAAAAGTCTAGAGGGAGGAGCAAAGTCAGAAGAAGCCAAAAGAGGGCTGCCTCGAGGTATGTTTCAGCAGCTTTCAAATCGTAGTCGGTAATGATGAAGATTATGAAATGGTTTAGTAACCGTCCCCAAAAAGGTCAATGTGGGTAAAGGCTGCGGTGTGAAGATGTGCCTTGGTGCATAGGTAACTGGAAGCGTTGAAGGTCATTAAGTTCCTGTCTCCGTTCAACCACCTTGCTCAAATCCATTTTACTATCCGGTGTGTGTCAGACTCAAAGAGAGAGAAAAGCATCATCTGATAGTCCATGTACTAGTCCGCTTATTCGAGGTGTGAAATTGATCTTAACCAAAGCGTAGCCCATTTGGGTCTTTGTTTAGCCTCTTCCTTCAGGGGGTCCCTCTTTGCCTACCTCCCTGTGTACCAATCCTCCGAATTAAACCTTGCTTTATCACGCCCTTCACATATTCCTCCCCAAATCTGCGATGGTCGGTTTCCTAACTCTGCTCTTAGGAAGTCTTCATCAGGGAAATACATTTCGCACCCTTGCGCTCAAACTTTCTGGTTCTTGCAGCATTCTCCACGCTTGTCTCGCTAGGAGGGCAAGGTGAAATAATTCAAAATCCTTAAACCCCATCCCTCCCATTTCTTGGTTCTGCTGGTTTGCTCATTCATTTCGTAACAAATTCTTTATAGTTGACGAATTGGTAAACAAACGGGTCTTTCATAGTCTCAAATCTTACCATTTCTGAATTTCTACTACTGGTTGGTTTGGACAAATAGTAATATTGAAGACAGCGCGAAGAGCCCTCTGAACGAGCCATGTCATAAGTAGACTACCCGAGAAGGCTCCGGTAATGAAGAAATCACGACTTTTGTCTACTTCCTTCTCCTCTTTCCTTTTCCTTTAGCTCGTGGGTTGGCAGAGGGGAGTACCGACCAATCACCTTTACCAGGAATGAAACCTGCTTGCTCCAGATTCCGAAGTACCAGTACTGAAATACTCTCAAGATCGAGGAACTGGTGTTGTTGGATCAGCGAAGTTAAGAATTGCGATTACTTTGCTTTCTTGTCGAATTTACTTCGTAGATGACTGGGCACAAACACATAGCATACACAACCAAAAAAACGAAAGTGACTTCATAGTCTACTTGGTAAGGGGGTCGACGATTCCATAGCTTCTCGAATGGTGAGATTCCGCTTTCGTTTCGAGACATCATAAGAAAAGGCGGCTAGGGCAGGGGTGCCATGTCTTAGAGGTTCCAAGCAATCCCTACCTTCTCTTCCTATTCCTAAGGCTTTAACTATAAGTTAGTTGTAAGGGGATATCGATCAGGCAGGGGCGGGCTATATGAAAAGGTTAGGGGCAAGGAAGCAAGAGGGAAGGGGGTCTTTCCATTGAAAGCATGAGTTTAGAAAGTTGGAGTATGTTAAGCAAGTTCTTTTGTCAAAATGAATGAAATCCTAATTCCTTCCCAGCCGAGACACCAAAGGCGCATTTCAAAGGATGAATTTGAAACTTATACTGCCTCATTCTCTCGAACGCTTTCCTCAGATGAAGGAGATGTTGTTCCTCGGATTGAGCCATAATAACAATATCATCAATGTACACCTCCAATTCTCGGCCCACCATACCCTGGAATATGCTATTCTGAGTCCTCCGGTATGTGGCTCCTGCATTCTTGAGACCGCATTACTCTCCACTCATAGGCACCAACAGGACCAGGGCATCTAAATGCAGTCTTGTTAATATCTTCTTCGGCGATTGGCACCTGGTTATATCCTGAGTGGGCATCCAATCCAAGAGGCTCAATACAGAGTTACAAGCAGCCGAATCTACCAGTAGGTCAGCTATCGGCATTGGATACTCGTCCTTTGGAGTGGCAAGATTCAAGTTTCTGAAGTCAACACATAACCGCTGACTTGCCATTCTTTTGAATCACTGGTTTAATATTTTGATATCCCCGGATGTGAAACTTCAAGGCTAGGGCGGAGATGCTCCATTAGTAAAAGACCAATCTTCCCATACCAATCATCTTCCTCGCCCACTCAATGAATCCATCCTCGATTGAACTAGGGCTTCGCTTCGCTATTGCCTCTCCTCCCTCTATGCGCTCTCTGGTAGCGCGAATGCGCGCTTCTTTCCTTGCAGGATCTATTGTTCTAACACTTATCAAAAGGAAGTTTAGCACTCTATGTATCAAAATCAATTTCATTTTGCAGTTGCCCCATTTCGGCAGCAATTGCAGAAAGCCTGTTTGTAGCATCCAT